ATGCGATGATTATACTCTACAAACCATAAAGATATTGGAACCCTATATTTTATTTTAGGGATTTGAGCTGGGATAATTGGTGCAGGAATAAGACTCCTTATTCGAATTGAACTAAGACAACCAGGATCATTCCTCGGAAGAGATCAACTATATAACACAATTGTAACTGCACATGCATTTTTAATAATTTTCTTTCTTGTAATACCAGTATTTATTGGGGGATTTGGAAATTGGCTACTACCCCTAATACTAGGTACTCCAGATATAGCATTCCCACGTCTAAATAATATAAGATTTTGGCTACTACCACCTTCTCTCATTTTACTGGTAAGATCTGCAGCCGTAGAAAAGGGTGCGGGGACAGGGTGAACAGTATATCCCCCACTCGCAAGAAATATCGCCCATGCTGGTCCTTCAGTCGACTTAGCAATCTTCTCGCTCCACTTGGCCGGGGCCTCATCCATTTTAGGGGCCATCAACTTTATTACTACAGTAATTAACATACGATGATCCGGATTACGGTTAGAACGAATTCCACTATTCGTATGGGCAGTGGTAATTACAGTAGTACTTCTTCTCCTATCACTTCCAGTATTAGCGGGAGCAATCACAATACTACTAACAGACCGAAACCTAAACACATCATTCTTTGACCCAGCTGGAGGAGGTGATCCAATTCTATATCAACATCTATTCTGATTTTTTGGGCACCCAGAAGTATATATTTTAATTCTTCCAGGATTTGGTGCCATCTCACACATCGTAACCCACTACACAGCCAAATTAGAACCATTTGGGGCATTAGGAATAATCTATGCCATACTAGGCATTGCTGTTTTAGGATTTATTGTATGGGCTCACCATATGTTTACAGTTGGATTAGATGTGGATACCCGAGCATATTTCACAGCAGCAACAATAATTATTGCGGTCCCCACAGGAATTAAAGTATTTAGATGATTAGCTACTCTTCATGGATCTAAATTCAAATACGAGACCCCTATATTATGAGCGCTAGGATTTATTTTTTTATTTACCACTGGGGGATTAACTGGAATTATTCTATCTAACTCCTCACTAGATATTATTCTACATGATACCTACTATGTGGTGGCACACTTCCACTACGTACTGAGAATGGGGGCAGTATTTGCTATCTTCGCAGCATTTACACACTGATTCCCCCTTCTATCTGGCCTAACTCTTCATACACGATGAGCCAATGCTCAGTTCTTCCTAATATTCCTAGGGGTAAATTTAACCTTCTTCCCGCAACATTTCTTAGGATTAAGGGGAATACCTCGACGGTACTCAGACTACCCAGATGCCTTTACAAAATGAAATGTAGTTTCTTCCCTAGGCTCACTTCTCTCATTTGTAGCACTTATGTTATTTATTTTCATTCTTTGAGAGGCATTTGCTGCACAACGAAGAGTAGTAGCAAGGCCCCACCTTGCCACATCTATGGAATGAGTTGATACTACACTACCACTAGATTTCCACAATTTAAGTGAAACTGGAATTATTACCTACCCTAACTAAATATATTTTAAGTGAAAGCCAAAGGCACCTATCTGTTAATTAGGCCCATGCTATTTATAGCTCACTTAGTATGCCACATTGAGGACAAATCTTATTTCAAGACGCCGCATCTTCTGTAATAATACAACTAATCTCTTTTCACGATCACACACTAATTATCCTAACCCTAGTGCTAACCGTAGTAGGATATGCACTAGTTGTTCTAATATTTAATAAATATGTTAACCGATATATTTTAGAAGCCCAAACAATTGAAACCGTATGAACAATTCTTCCGGCACTAATTCTACTAGTATTGGCCCTCCCATCACTTCGAATTTTATATATTACAGACGAAGTAAGAAATCCATCGCTAACTGTAAAAACAATCGGCCACCAATGATATTGAAGATATGAATATACAGATTTTATAAACGTGGAAATAGACTCATATATACTACAAACATCAGATCTAGTTCCGGGGGATTATCGATTACTAGAAGTAGACAATCGAATTGTTGTGCCCATACAATTAGAGGTACGAATACTAATCACCGCAGCAGATGTCCTACACTCATGAACAGTGCCCTCACTAGGGGTTAAAGTAGATGCTGTACCAGGACGCCTTAATCAAATTGGTTTTACAACAAGACACCCCGGAGTTTTCTACGGACAATGCTCAGAAATCTGTGGGGCTAATCACTCATTTATACCAATTGCAATAGAAGTTGTAGATAGAAAATCTTTTATAAAATGAATTTCAAGTTTTAATTAATAGAAATGCTAGTTAAATAATAATAATGCCTTGTCGAGGCTTAGTTGCCAACTGGTGTATTTCCATGCCCCACCTGTCCCCCATAAGATGACTCTTAGCAGCTATATTTTTCTGAGCTATTTTAATATTGTTTACTTCTAACATCTGATGAACTAACCTACACACATTTGAAACAGACTCCTCTAAAACAGTAAAGGGAAGCCTGCTTCCCTGATGCTGAAATTTACAAGATGGTTGAGATTAAACAATAAACTGTAAATTTATATACGGGCCGTGCACCCTCTTGTGTGTTTTTAGTATATGAAGTACACCTACCTTCCAAGTAGGAAGATTAATTATCATAAAAAACACAAATGATTCGACAACCTTTTCACCTAGTAGAATATAGCCCTTGACCCCTGACATCCTCGCTTGGAGCCTTTACATTAGCTATCGGCCTAGCAAGATGATTTCATGGGTACGGCATAACATGCTTCTTAATTGCAATCCTTTTAATTATTATATCAATATACCAATGATGACGAGATGTAATCCGTGAGGGAACCTACATAGGGCACCATACCAGACCTGTTGCCTTTGGCTTACGATGGGGAATAATCTTATTTATTACCTCAGAGGTAATATTCTTTTTTGCCTTCTTCTGAGCCTTTTTCCACAGATCATTGGCTCCTACACCAGAAATTGGATGCTCTTGACCACCAACAGGTATTAGACCACTAAATCCATTTAGTGTGCCACTATTAAATACCGCCGTACTTCTAGCATCTGGTGTTACAGTCACTTGAGCCCACCATAGACTAATAGAAGGACAACGAACAAATGCAATTCAGGCTCTAACTGTTACAGTCATGCTAGGAGCCTATTTTACCATCCTCCAGGCTGGTGAATACCTTGCTGCCCCATTTACAATCGCAGACAGAGTATATGGAACAACTTTCTTTGTAGCTACTGGATTCCATGGCCTCCATGTACTAATTGGATCTAGATTTTTACTTATTTGCCTATTACGAACACTATCACACCACTTCTCTGAAGGCCACCACTTTGGATTTGAAGCAGCAGCCTGATATTGACACTTCGTAGATGTTGTGTGAATCTGCCTATACTTATGCATCTATTGATGAGGCTCTTTATAATTTAGTGTATGGTGCACACAGGTCTTTGAATCCTGAAGATTAAGTTCAACTCTTTTTATTATAAATGCTATTAATAATATACTTAATTTTAATAACCACATCAACAATAATACTGTATTTATCGACAACACCAATTATATTAGGTATTAATATCTTAGCTATAGCCTTACTACTGTCCGCAACTTTAGCTACATCAATAAGCTCCTGATATGCACTACTAGTATTTCTAATTTATGTGGGTGGCATGTTAGTAATATTTGCGTATTTCTTGGCACTAACCCCAAACCAACAAATACCAACAACTAGTAATGCTATCTATATAGTTATAACCTTAACTATATTAACTATAGTTATAGTTATTACAAAAACAAAAATTTTTATTCCACTAGAAACAAACCAAGATAACATATATCTATATTCTATAAGTGTCGCGCCAATCCTTATTGTTCTCGCCCTAATCCTCCTTCTTACAATACTAATTGTAGTAAAATTAACAAATCGATCGAAGGGTCCTTTGCGACCATTCAACTATGTTTAAGCCCCTACGAACTACCCACCCAGCGATTAAAATTATTAATAGATCTTTAATTGATCTACCTGCCCCAAATAATATTTCTATTTGATGAAATTACGGATCTCTTTTAGGCCTATGCTTAGTTATTCAAATCGCTACAGGCCTATTTTTAAGAATACATTATTCCCCCAACATTGAAATAGCTTTCTCTTCAGTATGCCACATCTCACGAGATGTTAACTACGGCTGATTACTTCGATCAATCCATGCAAATGGAGCATCTATGTTCTTCCTATTTATCTACCTACATGCGGGTCGAGGACTCTATTACGGGTCTTTCAACCTACACGAAACATGAAATATTGGAGTTCTATTATTTATCTTAACTATGGCCACAGCATTTACTGGGTATGTCCTACCTTGAGGACAAATAAGATTTTGAGGAGCAACAGTAATTACTAATTTATTTTCAGCTATCCCATATATTGGAAAATCCTTAGTAGAGTGAATTTGGGGGGGTTTCGCCGTAGACAATGCCACCCTAAATCGGTTTTTTTCATTCCACTTTATTCTACCATTTATTATTATCGGGGCTACAATCCTACATATTATATTTCTTCACCAAACAGGTTCAAATAACCCAATTGGAATTAATGCTGACTCAGAACGTATCCCATTCCACTCATATTACTCAATTAAAGATGCCCTAGGATATATAATTGCAATTACTGGACTATCATGCTTAGTCCTATTCGAACCAAACCTCTTCACCGACCCTGAAAACTTCTTAATATCAAATCCGTTAGTAACCCCAATTCATATTAAACCAGAGTGATATTTCCTATGAATATACGCAATTCTTCGCTCAATTCCAAATAAATTGGGGGGGGTATTAGCCCTATTTGCAGCAATTGTAGTTATATTTATTATGCCCATAACCACGATAAGAAATAAACGAAGATTAAGGTTCTACCCAGTAAACCAATTTATATTTTGAATTTTAGCCACATCTTGAGCAATTCTTACATGAATTGGAGGTCGACCAGTAGAAGACCCGTATATTACTATTGGTCAAACATTTACATCACTATATTTTATATACTTCATTTTAAACCCACTATCTATAAACATGTGGGATAATTTATGTAAACACTAAGACTTTAAGTTAAATAAACTAAAAACCTTCAAAGTTTTCAACAGATACATTCTAAGTCTTGTAATGATACCCGACATTTTCTCATCTTTCGATCCATATATGTATAACACACTATTCCCATCAAATACCTTATTTATTATTACAAACACAGCACTTGTGTTACTATTACAAGCAGGGTATTGAATAATTAATACTCGACAATCAACATTTATTGTTCCGTTAAAGACAACTATCTTTACACAGTTGAGACGAACATTTAGATACCAGTTAAAGGGATCTTCTTCAATTATCTCATCAACATTCATTATATTAATTATAATTAATTTAATGGGTATAATTCCATATACCTTTAGAACATCTAGGCATCTAATCTTCACCCTCGCCCTAGGATTCCCAATATGACTAAGATTTATCCTCTCTAGAAGATCCTTCAGGCCTAAAAAAACAGTTGCCCACTTATTACCAGATGGAGCACCAGATTGACTAAATCCATTCCTTGTAATTATTGAGACAACTAGAATTATAGTGCGGCCACTAACCCTATCCTTCCGTCTAGCAGCTAATATGAGAGCTGGACACATCGTACTAAGACTAGTAGGAATCTACTGTGCTTCTGCTTGATTTACAAGAACATTTGGAACACTTATACTAGTAATAACAACCTTAGGATATGTACTATTCGAATTTGCTATTTGCTTAATCCAAGCCTATATTTTTTGCTTACTACTATCACTTTACTCAGACGACCACGCACATTTAACAATAGCATTAAAAAAATGCATATCGGTTTCGGCCCGATAAGAGCGATCACACGCATTGATTTTTTTTTTAGTATTTATTATAAATTATAATTAATACTAGTAATAATACATATATATATACGACGCTACGATTGATATGGGGGGGTAAAGTTACAAACCATTAAATATTGAAAGTAGGCTAAAACCAAGTGAATGCGTACACACTAAAACACTAAAATTACACTAGTTTTGAGCCCAAATGGTTATGTAATGGTGGGTTTTTAGAGAATACTAGAGATAATTTTTACAAAAAAATAATGTAGCCGATTTAAGTACAATTTGAATTTAACACAATTTATAACACTTTGCGGATAAAAAACAGCTAATTGCGACTCTTGTCGGAAAAACTTTTGGGTCCCAAAAAATTCATACTATTTTCTGATATAGAATTTTAGACAATTTTCATCACGGACTTCTGTCGGGATTATTATTAACATTAAATTACCTCAAAGTTTGATGGTTAAAAGATAGGTTATTAAAACCCCTGAGCTGTGGATTCAGAAATGTATATAAATACTCTTTTTCATGCTTATACAATTTAAGATTCATAAACAAGCTAGTATGCTCATATGAATACTTTTCATATTAATGGCACCCCTGTCAATCTATATACTACTTATTAATAAGACCACATTAATTGAATGGGTGTTGTTTAATATTTCAACAACACCTATTATAATGACAATTATTATCGATCCGGTGGGCACCCTATTCTCTTCAGCAGTTTTATTAATTTCAGCAAATGTACTACAATTTTCCACCTCATACATAAAAGATGATAAATTTATTGATCGGTTTACAGTACTAGTATTATTATTTGTTTTATCCATAAACTTACTAATCTTTTTACCTCATTTAATAATATTACTTTTAGGTTGAGATGGGCTGGGGTTAGTATCATTTATTCTAGTAATTTACTATCAAAATCCAAAATCTCTTGCAGCCGGAATAATTACTGCCCTAACAAACCGTATTGGTGATGTTATGCTCTTACTATCAATTGCTTGGACCCTAAATCAAGGACATTGAAATATTATTCACATATGAGAGACTGGTATATTTACTTGACAGTCCGCTGCAATCTTATTAGCTGCCATAACAAAAAGAGCACAAATACCATTCTCTAGGTGATTACCTGCTGCTATGGCAGCACCTACACCAGTATCAGCGCTTGTTCATTCATCAACCCTAGTTACGGCGGGGGTATTCCTATTAATTCGATTTTATCCTTTCCTAAGATCAACAACCTGATTTAATCAACTACTACTACTAATTGCGGTATCCACAACTACCATAGCTGGCCTAAGAGCTATAACTGAATGTGACATAAAAAAAATTATTGCCCTATCAACTCTAAGACAGCTTGGAATGATAATAGCTGCTATAGGTCTAGGCATAGTTAGTCTTGCGTATTTCCACATAATTACCCATGCCCTATTTAAAGCTCTACTATTTATTTGTGCTGGGACATTAATTCACAGACACATACACAGACAGGATCTTCGATGAATGGGGAATATAACTACCCAAATACCAACAACTACATCCTGTTTTATACTTGCCAATATGTCGCTATGCGGGGCACCATTTATATCAGGATTCTACTCAAAAGACATAATTGTTGAATCTTCAATTTTTTACCAGCACAACTCTATCATACTAATTATCATTCTATTTACAGTTAGATTAACATCATTCTACACCATACGATTTAGGTTAACAACCATCTGAGGGCCTTCAAACTGCGGCCCATTTATACATTTAGAGGAAAGATTACAGCTAATTACCCCAATATTGATTTTATCTTCTATATCTATTATTTCTGGATCGGCCCTAATCTGAATAATACCAATAAATCAAGAACCTATAACAATATTAACATCAATAAAAATTATGCCGATAATTATAGTAATTCTAGGGCTACTAACAGCCTGATATATAAGCACCCAACGAATTAAGTTGGCACCAATGATGATACTAATCCCAATAACACATTATGCATCATGTCTTATATGATTCCTGGTCCCCCTATCCTCTCAATTTACTATAAAAGTACCTATATATATCTCACACAACTACCTAAAATCTCTAGACCAGTCCTGGCTAGAAACTTTAGGCGGTCAAGGAATAACAAGATCCAGATTTATAGCATCCAACTCAATAATGAAAATATTTAATACAGGCCCAGTAAATTTTCTTATAATATCATCAATTCTAATATTGATAACCTTGACCCTCCTATATTTAGGTAGCTTAATTTAAAGCACATCTCTGAAGAAGATAAGATGGGTTTCCCCTAAATAGTGTGTATGGTGTAAATAACACGCTAGCTTTTCATGCTAAAAATATATAATTATATTACACACCACAGATAGTAGTTTATTAAAATACTGACCTTGGGTGTCAACGATCGCTAAATGCGCTATCTGAGAATTGAAAGCTAATAAATATAAGCAACGACCTTGTAAGTCGAAGACAGAGAATACCTCTCAATTCTATGAATAATACAGCCCTAACAGTTATATGTTTACTACCAATTTTAGCTACAACTAATATGCTGTTTAATCAAACACATTTCTTAATAACCTTACTCTCCTTAGAAGGAATTACACTAAGACTAGTATTATTTGTACCGTTAATTTTACTTAATACTTCCGCTCCTAATGCCGCCATAACAGTAATTCTACTAACCTTTGGAGCCTGTGAAGCCAGACTAGGACTCGGATTAATAGTATCCATATCCCGAGCATATGGAAATGATATACTAAAATCACTAACCTCTACTAAATGTTAAAAATTACACTAACTCTATTATCCCTGCTCCTACTACCAACCACTACAAAAAAATATGTGTGGGCCACATTATTAACACTAATTATATTAACAACGACCTATTCAGCACTCATACTAAATTCTATGCCCTACATTATAATAACATCCTTTTCTGCGGCCGATTTATTAACTACATCCCTATCAATTTTAACTATTTGAGTAGCAGCAATAATAATTATAGCCAGAACAAAAATCTTTATAACCAACCTCTTACCAAAACTATTTATCTTAAACATCTTAATACTGACTTTAATTTTATTACTATGCTTTAATGCTTCCAACATGTTTATATTTTATATTTGATTCGAGGCATCCCTTGTACCAACAATAGCACTTATTATAATATGGGGGTATCAGCCAGAGCGATTACAGGCCAGTATATATTTAATAATTTATACAGTTACAGCATCTCTTCCAATATTAGCTGCACTATGCAAAATTTATATGTGTTCCAAAACAACCCACATACCAATATTTATATCTATATCATTCCCGCTAGACTACCCAATAGCGGCAATTGCGTGACTCATAACCTTGGGAGGATTTCTAGTTAAATTACCAATATTTACAACACATCTTTGACTTCCAAAGGCACATGTAGAAGCACCTATTGCAGGATCTATAATCTTGGCTGCCATCCTTCTTAAATTAGGTGGCTACGGGCTACTCCGCATATCCTACCTATTTAGACACATATTAAAACATTTGTCCTCCCTTATAGTAAGTGTGGCCCTCACGGGAGCGCTAGTAACAAGACTAATTTGCATGCGCCAAACAGACTTAAAATCATTAATTGCTTACTCCTCTGTTGGCCACATAGGGCTAGTGGTTGCTGGCATAAATTCAAACTCAAATTGAGGCATACAAGCTTCACTAACTATAATAATTGCGCATGGGCTAAGATCGTCAGCACTTTTTGTAATAGCGAATATAAATTACGAAATTACATCAACACGAAGATTATATATAACAAAAGGACTGATAGCATTAATACCAATCCTAACCATATGATGATTTATATTTACAGCCAGAAATATGGCTGCTCCACCAACAATCAATTTATTAAGAGAAATCATATTAATTACCTCTATTATATCTATTAGTATGTCAAGAATTGCTCTACTCGGACTAGTAAGATTCTTTACCGCTGCATACTCACTATACATATATACATCAATAAATCACGGAACCACAACATCATCAACCAACTCATTAATTAATGTAAAACCAAAAGATTTCTCCCTACTACTCATACACTTAGTGCCTGTAGTAATATTAATTACCAAGCCAGAAACAATCACCAACTGATGTTGGCACCATAGTTGAACAACAACATTAAATTGCAGATTTAAAGGAGTACTAAAATACTAGTGCCTAGTAGGATAAGCTATTCAAGCTAGCGGGTTCATACCCCGAAAAAGAGATATTCTCTCCTACTAACAGTTTGATTCTGACTGAAAAATTAACCTTCTACCAACCAAAATACATGTAAAATATAATACTCCCGCACTAATTACATATCTCAATGAACTAAATAAAATGTATTAAGGACACCTAAATACAACAGTGCGCCACAGTAAATAACACTTTTCAATTTGAGAAATCAAGAAAAGAGTGTGGTACAAGGGCTGGCAAAATTCGTGCCAGCTGCCGCGGTTAGACGATAAGCCCAAGTTAATACAATATAAACTAAATTAAAGATAAATTAAATAACAACAAAAGTCTAATTTTTAAAATATGGGGTCCACATTTATCTAATAATAATGAAATCATGAACTAAAACATGGATTAGATACCCATCTATTCATGATATAAATAATAGTTGAATATTACGAACAATAGTTTAAAATTCAAAGATTTTGGCGGTGTCTTATAAAACCAGGGGAACCTGTCTCATAACTCGATAATCCACGTATACCCAACCTTCTCTTGATATATTACAGCATGTGTACTGCCGTTGTAAGCATACCTCTAAAAGAATAAGTATGCCGCTATGACTAATAATTAGCTCATATACATCAGGTCAAAGTGCAGCCAATGAGAAGGTGATGATGGGTTACAACCCCGAACCAGACTATCAACTAAGAAATAAAAAATCTTACAAAAGTGGACTTGGCCGTAATCAATTTACAAGTTAAAAAAATGAATAAATATCTAAGACATGCACACATCGCCCGTCACTCTACCCTAAAGGCTAGATAAGTCGTAACAAAGTAGGTGTAATGGAAATTGCACCTGTCGAAGTATAGCATATATAAATGCTTTTTACTTACACTAAAAATAAAGTTATTTAACTTACTTCGCATATACAGCACGCCCCTACAATAACAACATATAATAAAAACAATCAAATATTGAATAACAAATACAAAAGTACAGAAATGGAAAATATATTTTATAATAGTAATTTTTAACAACTGTACCTTGTGCATTATGGTTTTACAAGAAAATAATTAAAAATATATATCCCGAATTCTAAGTGAGATGTTAAACTGCTGTTAAGAACCCATTAGTAGCTGTAGAAAAAGTTTTAAAAGACAGTTTAACAGAGGCTACATACCATCCGCATAAGAATATAGCTGGTTTTCAACAAACATTATATATTAAAGCATATAATTACATTATAGTGTTATATTATTGAGGATAAGCCCAATAATTTAAACAATATACAATCAGATCTACCATACTACATAGGCCTAAAATCAGCCAACTAAAATACTTTACCGTAATAAATAAAGACAAAATATATAATATTTATATGTTAAAGAAAGTTGAAATAATGGACAAGCCCTTGCTCCAAATCTACTATGTAAAAATAAGTATTATAAATCTATTACTACAACAACCTAGTAAATACAACAAATTAGACATAATAATTAATTAAGGAACTCGGCAAATTACTATTTCGACTGTTTAACAAAAACATTGTCTCATGAAATAAATATGAGATAATACCTGCCCAGTGACAAATGTTCAACGGCCGCGGTATCCTAACCGTGCAAAGGTAGCATAATCATTTGCCTATTAATTGTAGGCTAGAATGAAAGGGTTAACGAAATAAAAGCTGTCTCAATTAATTAACTAAAAATTATTTTCTATCTGAAGAAAGGTAGATAATCTCGAAGGACAAGAAGACCCTATAGAGCTTAATTTTAATTATAGAATTATACTATATAAATATTCGGTTGGGGCGACCCAGGGCTAATTAATCACCCATTAAACAAAAGATAAATAAATCAAACAAATGACCCTTAAAAGATCACAAGACCAAGCTACCTTAGGGATAACAGGCTAATCCTACTTAAGAGTCCTTATCAACAGTAGGGTTTGGCACCTCGATGTTGGCTTAGGGTATCTATATGGCGCAAAAGTCATATGAAGATGGTTTGTTCAACCAGTAATATCCCTACATGAGCTGAGTTCAGACCGGCGTAAGCCAGGTTAGCTTCTATCCTCGACAACTACACTTACTCCTAGTACGAAAGGACCTGAGTAAAGTAATAACTTACATAAAAGAACTCATATAATTATATATAAAAATTTTACAATATAAACTATATTAGTGCGTTGGCAGAATAGTGCAATTGACTTAGGATCAATCTATGGTTTATACCACACACTACCATGTGACTTAGTTTATTTAGAACAACCAACTTGCACTTGGTAAGAGAGAAATCTCAGTGACGGTCTGAAGTTTCGGAAACAATAGATTTTGAACATCTATAAAGACGTTCAACTCGTCATCATACCTAACAAGGTGGCAGAATAGTGCCACAGGTTTAAACCCTGTTTATGAGTAACCTCCCTTGTTACATGACTGTAACATTCTTCACATCTATTTTGCTAAGATTGATTATAGCTCTAGTAGCCATAGCATTTTATACATTAATAGAGCGAAAATTCCTAGGCTATTTTCATCTTCGAAAGGGCCCAAACAAAGTTGGATTGATAGGAATCCCACAACCATTTTCTGATGCCATTAAACTATTTGTAAAAGAACAGGCCAAACCAACACCTGCAAATAAGTCTCCATTCATAGTTGCCCCCACTATAGCCCTAGTACTAGCATTAATAATGTGGGCAATTTATCCACACTCCCACCAATCTTTCTTCCTACAGTTCAGAGTTTTATATTTTCTATGTGTCTCAAGAATAAATGTTTACGCAACATTTATAGCCGGATGAAGATCCAACTCAAAATATGCTCTGTTAGGGGCACTCCGAGGAGTTGCACAAACAATTTCATATGAAGTTAGAATGTCCCTAATTCTATTAAGAGCTCTTGTACTACTCATGACAATAGACTTTACAAAAATGGCTAGATATTCATGAATCCTACTAATATTAATACCAGTAGCAATTACCTGATTTATCACAAACTTAGCAGAAACAAACCGCACACCCTTCGACTTCGCAGAGGGGGAATCGGAATTAGTGTCTGGATTTAATATTGAATATAGAAGTGGGTTATTTGCCATAATTTTTATAGCAGAATATATAAATATTCTAGTAATGAGACTATTCACTAGCATCATCTTTATAAGAATGCCCAACATTTTAGTATCCGATATAATACTACTTCTAAAAACTATGTTACTAGCAATATTATTTGTGTGGGTACGAGCAACTTTTCCACGAATACGTTATGATCATTTAATAAATTTGACATGAAAAAGATTCTTACCACTATCACTAACCTGCTTAATATTAGTGTTACCTGTAATAATATTAATATAGGTATAGCGCCGGATGAACGGATAACTCTGATGACGTTAATTAAGGAACTATAATTCCCTATACCTGACTAGAGAGCTTGTAATAGCACTTGACTTTTAATCAAGAGATAATATATTAATGTTTCTAGTTAATGAATCAAGCCACTTCAATATTTATTATTTGTGCGATAATCCCCATAATCGTATTAATAGCCGCTAATATCTTAGCTGCCCGATCTACAGAAGATCGTGAAAAATCAACACCATTCGAGTGCGGATTTGACCCTAAAAACACTGCACGAATCCCATTTTCTATACGATTTTTTCTATTGGCCATTATTTTTATTGTGTTTGATATTGAAATTGTATTACTGATGCCTGTTCCAACTATATTAATAACCTCCTATGCACCCCATATTGTGACAACATATATACTATTTATTATTGTTTTAATTGTGGGGCTAATTCACGAGTGAAATGAAGGATCTCTTGACTGATCAATATAGCAGATTAGCCGGGCTAAATATTGGCTTCTAACCTTTATAAGGGGGTTCAACTCCTCCATAATCTTATGAGATTTATGTGATCCCCAGCAACAATACTAACTCTATCAACATTAATTACAAGAACCATTATAGCCATGTCTAGAACCAACTGAATATTCCTATGGGCCTCCATAGAATTAAATCTTCTAAGATTTATCCCAATCTTAATATCTTCTAAATCAAACCATGAAATCGAGGGATCTATTAAATACTTCCTAGCCCAAGCCTTGGGATCAGCCCTTCTACTAACCTCATCCATTATATTATGGTCCCCCTACTCTATTTTACCTTCAATAATACCAATTATCTTAACAATTTCAGTACTCTTAAAACTCGGAAGAGCTCCCTGTCACTTTTGATATCCGTCAGTAATATCGTCTATTTCATGAATCTCATGCACTATCTTGTCGTCGTGACAAAAATTAGCGCCCCTGACAATCCTCGTCTTCTTTACAACACAAACACTAAATTATGTAATTGCCCTAATAGCAGGGCTAAATGCCCTATTAGGGGGGATTATAGGAATAAATCAAAGACAGCTACGAACTATTATAGCCTATTCCTCAATTGGTCATCTTGGATGAATAATAAGATTTATATTACTAGATAGACCAATAATATCTATATTTTATTTTGCATTCTACTGCTCCCTTATTATCCCACTATTTATAATTCTAAATCTGATAAATTTAATAACTACAAAACAATTAAGAAAGGTTACAATAATTTCCCCATCTACACAATTAATTATCTCTATTCTATTAATATCTTTAGCAGGACTACCGCCGCTAACAGGATTTATGCCAAAAATATTAGCCATTTTAATGCTCTCTACATACAGCACACCATTAATTATAATCCTAATCATCGGATCCTTAATAAACTTATTCTTCTACTTAAATATTATTATAAATATAATGATATCAGATCAAAATATAAACACAAATTCAACCAAATGAATCAAAGTCCCAACTTCAGTTTTACTTATATCAAGTGTTACATCCTTAGGCCTAGCACCAATAATTATAATAT